TTTCTTAGATTCATGGATCAAATTCGATTCAGTGGGATCTTTCACTCACATTTTTTTCCACCAAGAACGTTTTATGAAACTCTTTGACCCCCGAATTTGGAGTATCCTACTTTCACGTGATTCACGGGGTTCAACAAGCAATCGATATTTCACGATCAAAGGTGTAGTACTGCTTGTAGTAGCGGTCCTTATATCTCGTATTAACAATCGAAAGATGGTCGAAAGAAAAAATCTCTATTTGATGGGGCTTCTTCCTATACCTATTCTTCCTATACCTATGAATTCCATTGGACCCAGAAATGAGACATTGGAAGAATCTTTTTGGTCTTCCAATATCAATAGGTTGATTGTTTCGCTCCTGTATCTTCCAAAAGGGAAAAAGATTTCTGAGAGTTGTTTCATGGATCCGCAAGAGAGTACTTGGGTTCTCCCAATAAATAAAAAGTGTATCATGCCTGAATCTAACCGGAGTTCGCGGTGGTGGAGGAACCGGATCGGAAAAAAGAGGGATTCTAGTTGTAAGATATCTAATGAAACCGTAGCTGGAATTGAGATCTCATTCAAAGAGAAAGATAGCAAATATCTGGAGTTTCTTTTTTTATCCTATACGGATGATCCGATCCGCAAGGACCATGATTGGGAATTGTTTGATCGTCTTTCTCCGAGGAAGAAGCGAAACATAATCAACTTGAATTCGGGACAGCTATTCGAAATCTTAGGGAAAGACTTGATTTGTTATCTCATGTCTGCTTTTCGTGAAAAAAGACCAATTGAAGGGGAGGTTTTCTTCAAACAACAAGGAGCTGAGGCAACTATTCAATCAAATGATATTGAGCATGTTTCCCATCTCTTCTCGAGAAACAAGTGGGGTATTTCTTTGCAAAATTGTGCTCAATTTCATATGTGGCAATTCCGCCAAGATCTCTTCGTTAGTTGGGGGAAGAATCAGCACGAATCGGATTTTTTGAGGAACGTATCGAGAGAGAATTTGATTTGGTTAGACAATGTGTGGTTGGTAAACAAGGATCGGTTTTTTAGCAAGGTACGGAATGTATTGTCAAATATTCAATATGATTCCACAAGATCTATTTTCGTTCAAGTAAGGGATTCTAGCCAATTGAAAGGATCTTCTGATCAATCCATAGATCATTTCGATTCCATTAGAAATGAGGATTCGGAATATCACACATTGATCGATCAAACAGAGATTCAGCAACTAAAAGAAAGATCGATTCTTTTGGATCCTTCCTTTCTTCAAACGGAACGAACAGAGATAGAATCAGATCGATTCCCGAAATGCCTTTTTGGATCTTCCTCAATGTCCCGGCTATTCACGGAACGTGAGAAGCAGATGAATGATCATCTGCTTCCGGAAGAAATCGAAGAATTTCTTGGGAATCCTACAAGATCAATTCGTTCTTTTTTCTCTGACAGATGGTCAGAACTTCATCTGGGTTCGAATCCTACTGAGAGGTCCACTAGAGATCAGAAATTTTTGAAGAAAAAACAAGATGTTTCTTTTGTCCCTTCCAGGCGATCGGAAAATAAAGAAATGGTTGATATATTCAAGATAATTACGTATTTACAAAATACCGCCTCAATTCATCCTATTTCATCAGATCCGGGATGTGATATGGTTCCGAAGGATGAACCGGATATGGACAGTTCCAATAAGATTTCATTCTTGAAAAAAAATCCATTTTTTGATTTATTTCATCTATTCCATGACCGGAACAAAGGGGGATACACGTTACACCACGATTTTGAATCAGAAGAGAGATTTCAAGAAATGGCAGATCTATTCACTCTATCAATAACCGAGCCGGATCTGGTGTATCATAGGGGATTTGCCTTTTCTATTGATTCCTACGGGTTGGATCAAAAAAAATTCTTGAATGAGGTATTCAACTCCAGAGATGAATCGAAAAAGAAATCTTTATTGGTTCTACCTCCTCTTTTTTATGAAGAGAATGAATCTTTTTATCGAAGGATCAGAAAAAAATCGGTCCGGATCTACTGCGGGAATGATTTGGAAGATCCAAAACTAAAAACAGCGGTATTTGCTAGCAACAACATAATGGAGGCAGTCAATCAATATAGATTGATCCGAAATCTGATTCAAATCCAATATAGCACCTATGGGTACATAAGAAATGTATCGAATCGATTCTTTTTAATGAATAGATCCGATCGCAACTTCGAATATGGAATTCAAAGGGATCGAATAGGAAATGATACTCTGAATCATATAACTATAATGAAATATACGATCAACCAACATTTATCGAATTTGAAAAAGAGTCAGAAGAAATGGTTTGATCCTCTTATTTCTCGAACCGAGAGATCCATGAATCGGGATCCTGATGCATATAGATACAAATGTTCCAATGGGAGCAAGAATTTCCAGGAACATTTGGAACATTTCGTTTCTGAACAGAAGAACCGTTTTCAAGTAGTGTTCAATCGATTACGTATTAATCAATATTCGATTGATTGGTCC